GTAGTGTTCGGGTGGATACTGCTACTTCTTCTCGAACCATACTAATATTATTGTTTGATCAGATCATTGAATCGTTTATTTCTATTGCAATCCATTCAATTTTGATTTCTACACACGTCTTTTTTTAGGAGGCCTACATCCATTATGTGGCATAGGGGTTACGTCACGTACGAAACTTAATAGTATACCACTTCTACGAATGGCTCGTAATGCTGCATCTCTTCCGAGACCAGGGCCTTTTATCATGACTTCTGCTCGTTGCAGACCCTGATCCACTGCCGTACGAATAGCATTTCCTGCTGCGGTTTGAGCAGCAAATGGTGTCCCTCTTCTTGTGCCTCTGAATCCACAAGTACCAGCGGAGGACCAAGAAACCACCCGACCTATTACATCTGTAACAGTCACAATGGTATTGTTGAAACTCGCTTGAACATGAATAACTCCTTTTTGTATTCTACGTCCATTCTTACGTGAACCAATTCTTGGTATAGCTTTTGCCATATTTTATCATCTCATAAATATGAGTCAGAGATATACGGATATATCCATTTCGTGTCAAAACAGATCCTTTATTTGTACATCGGACCGTTTAGAAAGTCCCTTGTTAGAAAGATTACCCCTGTCTCTGTTTATGTTTCGGATTGGAACAAATTACTATAATTCGTCCCCGCCTACGGATCAGTCGACATTTTTCACAAATTTTACGAATGGAAGCCCTTATTTTCATATTTGTTATTCCTTAATTCCAAATATACTCCTTGGAAGAAAATAAGTCTCTTGAAATTTTGAACCTCGAATTGTATTCCCATGAAAGGAATGTTTAAATTCAAATAAAAAGCCACCTAATCATTCGACTCTTTGTTGCGAAGTCTATAAATTATACGTCCCCTAGTTGAATCATAACGACTTACTTCGATTTTGACTCTATCTCCTGGTAGTATCCGGATAAAACTCCGTCGGATCCTCCCCGAAACATAACCTAGAATCAGATCTTCATTGTCTAAACGAACTCGGAACATACCATTGGGAAGTGATTCAGTAATTAAACCTTCGTGAATCAATTTTTGTTCTTTCATTCCAGGTAACCCCCTTGAAGTATCAACTAATGGAGGAGGAGTAATAGTAGACAATTCGTCTTTCCTCTCTTTTTCCCAAATAGCAAGTTACGGATCAAATTCGGATACCAGAAGGATCACCAGATATAATACAAAATTTCTCCCCCAATTCTTTCTAGTCGAGCTTCTCGATCTGTCATTATACCTCGAGAAGTAGAAAGAATTACGACCCCCATTCCACCTAAAATCCTAGGAATTCGTTGATGGTTGGAATAGATTCGTAGACCGGGACGACTGATACGCTTTAAAATATTTCTATATGTTCCTTTCCTATTCCTTCTATGTCGCAGGGTTGAAACCAAGAAATATTTGTTGTTTTCCCTATGTTTCCTAACATTTTCAATAAACCCTTCTTTTAGAAGTATTTTCACAATGTTTTCGGCGATATTAGTAGATGCTATTCGAACCGTTCCTTTTTTATCCATGTTAGCATTTCTTATAGAAGTTATTATATCGGCAATAGTGTCCCTACCCATGACGAACTAAAATTATGGGTGCCTTCCAGTTTTGATATAATCAACATGTTCCTTTTTTTTTTTCATTTTTTCTTATTTATTTATGAATTATTAAAGGTATATGCGTGAGACACAATCTACTAACGTGATCTATTTCAGAGACCTGACTATACTCTATCACGGTCTCATCTACTAGTATTTATAAGACTTCGGGAGCTAATGAGACTATTTTAGTGAAATTCAACTGTCTCAATTCCCGCGCGATCGCTCCAAAAACTCGAGTTCCTTTTGGATTTCCTTCTTGATCAATGACAACTGCTGCATTGTCATCATATCGTATTATCATACCGTTGTCGCGTTTGAGTTCTTTACATGTACGTACAATTACAGCTCTGATCACTTCTGATCTTTCGAGAGGCATATTGGGCACTGCTTCTTTGATTACAGCAACAATAACGTCACCAATATGAGCATATCGTTGATTACTAGCTCCTAGGATTCGAATACACATCAATTCTCGAGCCCCGCTGTTGTCCGCTACATTCAAATGGGTCTGAGGTTGAATCATATCATTTTTTTTTTTTTTTGAATCTGCTCTTTCAATGCAAAAGGCAAAGGAAAAAGAGAGAAATATTGTCTGCCCAGAAATCCAAAAATCTGCGATTGTGTTTTTCATCACAAATACCCTTCACATACCTATCACGCGATAATGAATTGAGTTCGTATAGGCATTTTGCACGCAGCTATTGAAATAGCTGCTCTGGCTACAGTTTCTGATACTCCGCCCATTTCATAAAGTATTCGACCGGGTTTAACGACAGATACCCAATATTCGGGAGATCCTTTCCCCGAACCCATACGTGTTTCGGTAGGTCTTACTGTAACGGGTTTGTCGGGAAATATACGTACCCATATTTTTCCACCACGGCGCGCATATCGTGTCATTGCTCGTCGTCCTGCTTCTATTTGTCTAGATGTGATCCAAGCGGGTTCAAGTGCCTGAAGAGCGTATCTGCCGAAACAAATATGATTGCCTCGATAAGATATTCCCTTCATTCTTCCTCTATGTTGTTTACGGAATCTGGTTCTTTTGGGGTTATAGTTGATGGTTGCTTCTCAATCCCATCTCTACTGCAGAACCGGACATGAGAGTTTCGTCTCATCCAGCTCCTCGCGAATGAAACGATTCAATAAGATTACGTATATGTATTTATTGAATGAATAATACACTGAATCATGGAATTTATTGATATTTAATCTGTCACACGGGAAGCCGTATAGTATATAGTATATAGGGCTAGACGGATATTTCTATTTTATTTATATGGGATAATGCCTTTCTTTTGAAAATGAATCCTTGACCTTTACCGAATCTGTCAAAATACTGCAATCCAATAATGGTTTCGCGGGCGAATATTGACTCTTTCCATATTTGCTTCATTCGTAGGGTGAACCCATGACCTATCAGAAGAAATTAATTGGTTCCTGGTTGATTCCGCCATCCCACCCAATGAATCATTAGGATTCGTTTTCAATAGAATCTTCCGCAGTCACAGGTTTCGTCGTTCCCATAGCTTTTCCATTAATGGCTAGGCCTGAACTATGCAATGGAGCTCCTAATTAAATTCGTTCCCGAGCCAATCTCCTCAGTCTCTATTGACTCGGGGCTCTTTATTATTTGTATTTTTCTTATGAACCGTATTCATCTAATTATGGACGAATCAGTATTGATGCTTTATCACACTGCCTTTTATGATATGATGTGATTGATAGACCATACATATTGGAATCATATATCATGGAGATTCTCCTTCTCTCTTTCTCTCGCCCTTCCAGTTACCCACATCCCTCTATTTTTCTTTCCAACCTATAAATGGATTTTTCCTTTATAGAAAAAAAAAAAGATTTCAGTTGCTACAACTATATGATCGATACATCATATGGCGACTGCTTCCTTGGATCTCGATAATACAAAGCAATGAGTTGGTTACTAGTTCTTATAGTTATTAGTTAGGGGCTGGTCTGTTTTTTGAATCCCAACTTTCAATAAAAAACCAACGAGTCACACACTAAGCATAGCAGTTCCACCAAAAGGTCAATCGAATTTTTATTCAACCTTATAGAATTAGAATTGCTCATTTTTCATTTTTTTTTTATTGAAGTGAAAAGGAATAGTTTGTAGTTTTTGTTCTATCACTGAATAGAATGGCAAGCAAAGGAAGGGTCCATTATTGCTCGTCTACAAATATCCAAATTTTGATGCCCAATGCCCCATAGGCAGTTCGAACTGTATAGGAACAATGATCAATTTTAGCTCGAATGGTTTGGAGGGGAACCCTACCTTCTCTGATCCATTCGACACGTGCAATTTCTTTTCCGTCGATACGCCCTGCAATTTCCACTTGAATTCCTTTTGTGTCTGCTTGTTCAGTTAATTCAATAGCTTTTTTCATTGCCTTTCGAAACGAAACCCTATTCTTTAATTGTAGAGCTATATATTCTGCAAGAATATTAGGTTGTCCATAAGGTTTTGCAACTCTTGTAATAGCAATGTTAAGTCTCCGATTCACAGAATGAAGCCCCTTTTGTACATTGATCTGCAATTCTTCGATTCCTCGTGTTTGGCCTTCTATTAACAAATTTGGGAATCCAATATAGATTATGACCTGGATCAAGTCCATTTTTTTTTGAATCTCTATATGTGCAATTCCAATTCCTTCGAAACTTGAAGATACTCTTATATTTTTTTGTACATATATCTTGATACAATCCCGTATTTTTTCATCTTCCTGGAGACCTATGTAATAACTTTTTGGTTGTGCGAACCAAAGGGAACGATGACTTTGGTTTTCGCCAAGGCGGAAACCGAGTGGATTTATTTTTTGACCCATCTTTTTTTTCTCTCTCTCTCTCCTTCTCTATATATCTTTCTATTATAGGATCTCTCCATACATTTTTTGTTTCTAAAAATATATCCTGATCTGTTTTCTTTTTAGAGCTATCCTTCAATACAATAATTATATGACAGGCGGGTCTTTCTATCGGATAACTACGTCCTCTAGCCCTGGGTTTTAACTTTTTCACGATAGTACCCCCATTGACTTCGGCTTTACTAATGACTGAATCAGCTTCGTTGAAACTTTTATTGTGACTAGCATTTGCTGCTGCAGAATAAACCAGTTTAAAAATGGGATAAAATGCTCGATAAGGCATCAGTTCCAGTAACATAAGTGTTTTCTCATAGGAATGCCCACGAATCTGATCAATGACTCTTCGTGCTTTGTGAGCAGACATACATATACGTTGAGCTAAAGCTTGTACTTGTGTACTCGAGCTCCTCTTCATCTTCTGCTTTTTCAAGGTCTTCTTCCACTTTCTCCACTTTGACATAAGATAAGGTTCGCCTCCCACCAATGAACGATGAGCACCTATTTCACTTTATTTTATTAACGGAGAGATCTAGTATCGTTTCTCGCGTGTCCCTGGAAAGTAAGAGTAGGTGCAAATTCTCCTAATTTTTGACCCACCATACGATCCGTTATATAAATAGGTAAATGCGCCTTTCCATTATGAATGGCAATTGTATTGCCGATCATTGTGGGTATAATGGTAGATGCCCGGGACCAAGTTACTATTATCTCTTTTTCCTCTCTCATGTTAAGCTTCTTTATTTTTTCCAATAAATGATTAGCTACAAAAGGATTTTTTTTTAGTGAACGTGTCACGGCCTATTATTCCCCCCCCCCTTTTTTTTTTTGAAAAGACGAGTAAAAAACAATATTTATTTGATTTTGAATATTCCTATTTACGGCGACGAATAATAAAACTATTACTATATTTATTCCTTTTCCTACTTCTTCTTCCAAGCGCAGGATAACCCCAAGGGGTTGTGGGTTTTTTTCTACCAATCGGGGCCCTCCCTTCACCACCCCCGTGGGGATGGTCTACAGGGTTCATAACTACCCCTCTTACTACAGGACGCCTACCTAGCCAACACTTAGATCCGGCTCTACCCAAACTTTTCTGGTTCGCCCCAACATTACCCACTTGTCCGACTGTTGCTGAGCAGTTTTTGGATATCAAACGGACCTCCCCAGATGGAAATCTTAATGTGACCGATTTACCCTCTTTTGCAATCAGTTTCGCTACAGCACCTGCTGCTCTAGTTAATTGTCCACCCTTTCCAAGTGTGATTTCTATGTTATGTACGGCCGTGCCTAAGGGCATATGGGTTGAAGTAGATTTTTCTTTTTGATCAATAAAAACCCCTTCCCAAACCGTACAAGCTTCTTCCAAAGCATACGGCTTTCCGGATGTATATATATATATATTATATGATGATATCTAGACAGATGGATTTTATATGAATCGTGTGATGAAGTACCACATGAGTGGATATATAGGAATACAAATCTGCCAAATCACTCATGTTATGATCTTATACATCCTAGGTCTCTCCGTTTCGTCATCTGGCTTATGTTCTTCATGTAGCATTCAGACCGAATGACTCTATGAAATTACGTCGCTACTTCCACATATTACGGGTAACGTAGGAGACATCTCTATTTTTCCCCGGGGGAATTTTTAGAATTACCACCACTTAGCTTTCAATTCACCTCTGACCATCAAATGAAATGTGAATAACCCATCCTCTTCTCTTTGAAACAAAACAAGGGTCGCTTCCGCTTCTGTCCGTGCTTCAAACAATTTTGTCTTCTCCATATTACCATATCTGGAGTGTCAATAATTTTCTATGAGGAACTACTGAACTCAATCACTTGCTGCCGTTACTCTTCAGTTTTCTGTTGAGGTCTATCCCGTAGAGGTACTCAAATTGGATCAGTGATCAATTTCTAGGTTTCGTCGTAAACCTAATTGGTTACTTCCAATTACGTAAATCCATAGTTCAAACCGCACTCAAAGGTAGGGCATTTCCCATTGATATAGGAACTTCTGTACCGGAAACAATGGTATCTCCAATTATAGCCCCTCTGGGATGTAAAATATATCTTTTCTCACCATCTCCATAGTGTATGAGACAAATGTATGCATTTCGATTAGGGTCATATTCTATGGTTACGATCCTAGCAGATATGTCTTTTTCATTCCGTCGAAAATCGATTTTACGGTATAGACGCTTATGGCCTCCTCCTCTATGCCCTGCGGTAATGATTCCCCTGGAATTACGACCTTTACCACAGCGATGCTGTCCATAGATCAAATTATTTCGCGGATTGGATTTCACTTGACTGTCTACGGATCCTTTGCGTATGCTCGGGGTAGAGGTTTTGTATAAATGTATCGCCGTGTTATTTAGTATTTTTTTTCTTTTTTTTTTTTTTTACTAAAATTCTTTTCTCTTCTCTATAAGAGGTAAAATAGAATAACCCGGTTGAAGCGTAATGATCATACGTCTGTAATGCATTGGATGTCCCATAATGGGTCCCATTCTTCTACCCTTTCCCGGGTAGTTGATGACTATTTATAGCTATTACTTTGACGCCAAAGAAGAGTTCGACCCAATGCTTTATTTCTGTCCTAGTTGATCCTGATTCGACATTAGAAGTATATTGATTGTTCCCCAATAACCGAATACTTTTTTCTGTAAAGACTACATATTTGATTCCATCCATAAATCTACTTTCTTCCCCACGAGTTCCCGTATCGATAAGAATTCTAGTTCTTACTCTTCATATGTTATGGTTGGTATGAATATACCATACCAATTCGTTATGTATGGATGATGAGATTCCATTGATACGGAGCCAGTGGAACTAGCCTTATTGAATGTCCCCGTTGGCCTGCATCCAGCAGGAATTGAACCTACGAATTCGCCAATTATGAGTTGGGCGCTTTAACCATTCAGCCATGGATGCTTCACTGGGGTCATTGTACATCGCAAGTGACCCAAATTCAATTCACTTAGATTCTTTTGGATTCTTTAGGAGGAATCAATGAAATGAGAGGGCATCAATTCAAATCCTGGATCTTCGAATTGAGAGAAATCAAGAATTCTCACGATTTCTTGGATTCATGGATACAACCCGATTCGGTGAAATCTTTCACTTCCTTTTTGTTCCACCAAGAGCGCTTTATGAAACTTTTTGATTCCCGAACTTTGAGTGTCCTAATTTCACGTGATTCACAGGGTTCAATTCGTCGACATTGCACGATCAAAGGTGTAGTACTGCTTGTACTTGTAGTAGCGGTCCTTATATACAATCGAAATAGGGTCGAAAGAAAAAATATCTATTTGATGGGGCTTCTTCCTAAACCTCTGCGTTCCATTGGACCCCCCAATTATACATTGAAAGAATCCTTTTGGTCTTCCAATCTCAATAGGTTGATTGTTTCGCTCCTGTATCTTCCAAAAGGGAAAAAGATCTATGAGAGTTGTTTCATGGATCCGAAAGAAAGTACTTGGGTTCTTCCAATAACTAAAAAGTGTATCATGTCTGAATCTAACTGGGGTTCGCGGCGATGGAGGAATGCGATCGTAAAAAAGAGGAATTCCAGCTGTAAGATATCGAATGAAATTGCAGCTGGAATTGAGATCTCGTTCAAAGAGAAAGATATAAAATATCTGGAGTTTTTTTTTGTATCCTATACGAATGATCCGATCCGCAAGGACCATGATTGGAAATTCTTTGACCGCCTTTCTCCGAGTAAGAAGCGAAACATAATCAACTTGAATTCGGGACAGCTATTCGAAATTTTAGTGAAACATTTGATTTGTTATCTCATGTCTGCTTTTCGTGAAAAAAGACCAATTGATGAGGGGGGGTTCTTCAAACAACAAGGAGCTGAGGCGACTATTCAATCAAACGAGATTGAACATGTTTCCCATCTCCTCTCGAGAAACAAGGGAGGTATTTTTTTGCAAAATTGCGCTCAATTTCATATGTGGCAATTCCGCCAAGATCTCTTCGTTATTGGGGGGAAGAATCGGCACAAATCGGATTTTTTGAGGAACGTCTCGAGAGAGAATTTGATTTGGTTAGACAATGCGTGGTTGGTAAACAGGAATCGGGTTTTTAGCAAGGTACGGAATGTATTGTCAAATATTCAATATGATTCCATAAGATCCATTTTCTTTCAAGTAACGGATTCTAGCCAATCGAAAGGATTTTCTGATCAATCCATAGATCCTTTCAATTCCATTAGTAATGAGGGTTCGGAATATCACACATTGATCAATCAAACGGAGATTCAGCAACTAAAAGAAAGATCAATTCTTTTAGATACTTCCTTTCTTCAAACGGAACGAACAGAGATAAAATCAGATCGATTCTCAAAATACCTTTCCGGATATTCCTCAATGGCTCGGCTATTCCCGGAACGTGAGAAGCAGATGAATAATCATCTGCTTCCAGAAGAAATAGAAGAATTTCTTGGGAATCCTACAAGATCAATTCGTTCTTTTTTCTCTGATAGATGGTCAGAACTTCATCTGGGTTTGAATCCTACCGAGAGGTCGACTATAGATCAGAAATTGTTGAAGAAACAACAAGGTGTTTCTTTTGTCCCTTCGAGGAGATCGGAAAATAAAGAAATAGTTGATATATTCAAGATAATTACGTATTTACAAAATACCTCCTCAGTTCATTCGATTGCAGCAGATCCGGGATGGGATATGGTTCCGAAGGATGAACCGGATATGGACAGTTCCAATAAGATTTCATTCTTGAACGAAAATGCGTTTTTTGATTTATTTCATCTATTCCATGATCGGAACAAAAGGGGATACAGGTTGCACCACGAGTTTGAATTAGAAGAGACATTTCAAGAAATGGCAGATCTATTCACTCTATCAATAACCGAGCCGGGTTTAGCCTATCATAATAAGGAATTTGGCTTGTCTATTGATTCCTACGGAAAATTATTGAATGAGGTATTCAACTCCGGGGATGAATCGAAAAATAAATCTTTATTGGTTCTATCTTCTATTTTTTATGAAGAGAATGAATCTTTTTATCGAAAGATAAAAAAAAAATCGGTCCGGATCTCCTGCGGGAATGATTTGGAAGATCCAAAACAAAAAATAGCGGTATTTGCTCACAACAACATAATGGGGGCGATCCATCAATATAGATTGATCCGAAATCAGATTCAAATCCAATATAGTACCTATGGGTACATAAGAAATGTATTGAATCGATTCTTTTTAATGAATCGACCCGATTGCAACTTCGCATATGGAATTCAAAAGCATCCCATAGATATTCTGAATCATCTAACTATAATAATAGATAAGATCAACCAACATTTATCCAATTTGAAAAAGATTAAGAAGAAGTGGTTCGATCCTCTTATTTCTCGAACCGAGAGATCCACGAATCTGGATCCTAATGTATATAGATACAAATGCTCTAATGGAAGCAAGAATTTCCAGGAACATTTGGAGCATTTCGTTTCTGAGCAGAAACACCGTTTTCAAGTAATGTTCGATCGATTACGTATTAATCAATATTCGATTGATTGGTCCGAGGTTATCGACAAACAAGATTTGTCCAAGTCACTTCGTTTCTTTTTGTCCAAGTCACTTCTCCTTTTGTCCAAGTCGCTTCTCTTTTTATCTAAGTCACTTCCTTTTTTCGTTGTGAGTCTCGGGAATATCTCCATTCATAGGGCCGAAATCCGCATCTATGAATTAAAAGGTCTGAATGATCAACCCGGCAATCAGTTGTTAGAATCAATAGGTGTTCAAATCGTTTATTTGAATAAATTGAAACCCTTCTTATTGTATGATCATGATACTTCCCAAAGATCGAAATTTTTAATCAATAAAGGAACAATATTACCTTTTTTGTTCAACAAGATACAAAAGTGCATGATTGACTCATTCCGTACTAGAAAAAATCGAAGGAAATCCTTTGAGAACACGGATTCCTATTTATCAATGATATCCCACGATCGAAACAATTGGTTGAATCCTCAGAAAAGTTCATTGATATCTTCTTTTTATAGAGCAAATAGACTTCAATTCTTGAATCATCCCCATCGCTTCTGGTTCTATTGTAACAAAGGATTCCATTTTTATGGGGAAAAGACCCGTATCCATAATTATGATTTTACATATGCACAATTCCCCAATATCTTGTGCATTCGCAACAAAATATTTTCTTTGTGTTTCGGTAAAAAAAAACATGTTTTGGGAGAGAGAGAGACTATTTCACCAATTGAGTCACAGGTATCTGGCATATTCATACCTAACAATGTTCCACAAAGTGGTAACGAAACGTATAACTTGTACAAATCTTTCCATTTTTCAATTCGATCCGATCCATCCGTTCCTATTTATTTGATTGCAGACATTTCTGGAACACCTGTAATAGAGGAACAAATAGTCAATTTTGAAAGAACTTATTGTCAGCTTCTTTCAGATATGAATCTATCTGATTCAGAAGGGAAAAACTTGCATCACTATCTCCGTTTCAATTCAAACATGGGTTTGATTCACACTCCATGTTTTGAGAAATATGTGCCGTCCGGAAAGAGGAAAGAGCTGAGTCTTTGTCTAAAGAAAAACGTTGAGAAGGGGGAAGTAGGTAGAACCCTTCAACGAGATAGTGCTTTTTCAAATCTCTCAAAATGGAATTTGTTCCAAACCTATATGCCATGGTTCCTTACTTGGACGGGGTGTAAATATCTTTATTTCACCTTAAAAAACAATATTTATTTGATATTGAATATTCCCTTTCAATATTCCCTAAGTGGCAGTCAAAATTTTGTGTCCGTTTTTCATGATATTATGCATGGATCAGATATATCATGGCCAATTCCTCAGAAAAAGTGGTGGTCGATTCTTCCACAACGGAATCTGATAAGTGAGAGTTCGAGTAAGTGTTTACAGAATCTTCTTCTGTCCGAAGAAATGATTCATCGAAATAATGAGTCACCCATTCCATTGATATGGACACATCTGAGATCACCAAATGCTTGGGAGTTCCTCTATTCAATTCTTTTCCTTCTTCTTGTTGCTGGATATCTCGTTCGTACACATCTTCTCTTTGTTTTCCGAGCCTCTAGTGAGTTACAGACAGAGTTAGAAAAGATCAAATCTTTGATGATTCCATCATACATGATTGAGTTGCGAAAACTTCTGGATAGGTATCCTACATCTGAACTGAATTCTTTCTGGTTAAAGAATCTCTTTCTAGTTGCTCTGGAACAATTAGGAGATTCTCTGGAAGAAATACGGGATTCTGCTTCTGGCGGCAACATGCTATTGGGCGGTGGTCCCGCTTATGGGGTCAAATCAATACGTTCTAAGAAGAAATATTTGAATATCAATCTCATCGATCTCATCAGTATCATACCAAATCCCATCAATCGAATCACTTTTTCGAGAAATACGAGACATCTAAGTCGTACAAGTAAAGAGATCTATTCATTGATAAGAAAAAGAAAAAACGTGAACGGTGATTGGATTGATGATAAAATAGAATCCTGGGTCGCGAACAGTGATTCGATTGATGATGAAGAAAGAGAATTCTTGGTTCAGTTCTCCACCTTAACGACGGAAAAAAGGATTGATCAAATTCTATTGAGTCTGACTCATAGTGATCGTTTATCAAAGAATGACTCTGGTTATCAAATGATTGAACAACCGGGATCCATTTACTTACGATACTTAGTTGACATTCATAAAAAGTATCTAATGAATTATGAGTTCAATAGATCCTGTTTAGCAGAAAGACGGATATTCCTTGCTCATTATCAGACAATCACTTATTCACAAACCTCGTGTGGGGCTAATAGTTCTCATTTCCCATCTCATGGAAAACCCTTTTCGCTCCGCTTAGCCCTATCCCCTTCTAGGGGTATTTTAGTGATAGGTTCTATAGGAACTGGACGATCCTATTTGGTCAAATACCTAGCGACAAACTCCTATGTTCCTTTCATTACGGTATTTCCGAACAAGTTCCTG